ATCAGAATCTGATGAATCCGCCCAAGCAGGCTTACTAATGGGATGTCCTGAAAAGTTACAAAATTTCGCTTTAGCCAATGATCCAATCAAAGGAATAATTGGAACTATAGTATCAAACTTTTTAATAACAATATCTATAATAAATGACTTTTCTAACATTTGACTCCTTACTGCTGAAGGAGTTGGTCGTACACTTGAAAGATAACCCAGAAAATCGATAAAATGATTGGATAATTGGTTTATATGAATCCTATCTGGTTGAGACCAAAAGTAAAAATGACATTCCCATAAATTTACAAGGTAATATTTCCATTTCTTCATCAGAAGAGGGGTTCCTTTTGAAGACAAAATGGATTTTCCTTGAAATCTTAAATACTGTATGAAAGGATCCTTGAACAACCATAGGATAGTATTAAAATCATTACGAAAATCCACTAAAAAATGTTCTATTTTTCTATAAAAATGTGTTCGATCAAGAAAAGCTCTAGAAGACGTTGATCGTAAATGATAAGATTGTTTACGGAGAAAAACAAATATGGATTCCGATTCATATACATGAAAATTATATAGGAACAGGAAAAATCTTTGATTCTCTTTTGAAAAAAAGAGAATCATTTTCGTTTTTTGAGTAATAAGACTATTCCAATTATGATACTTGTAGAGAAAGAATCTCAATAAGTGCAAAAAGGGAGCATCTTGTATCCAAGAGCGAAGGGTTTGAACCAATAGTTCCAGATGGATAGGGTAGGGTATTAGTATATCTAATACATGATTTAAATGTAATAATTTATCCTCTAAAAAGGGAAATATGGAATGAATTGATCGTAAAGTAGTCATAGATTTGTCTATTTCTTTACTTTCTGGGGAAGATACTAATCGCAGTGAGAATGGAAGTTCCACAATGACTGCAACCCCCTCTGATATCATTTGAGAATCCAAATTTTTATTATGCCCGAAAAAAAAATTTGGATTAGAATCATTCGTCAAAATAATCAAATGCTTCTGTTGATACATTCGAGTAATTAAACGTTTAACAATTATAAAACTATATTTTTTGTCATAACCTAAATTTTCCATAGGCTCATAAAGAATCGATTTATTTAACCCATGATCATGAGCAAGTGCATAAATGTATTCCTGAAAGAGAAGTGGGTATAGGAAGTCCCGTTCTCGCGATCTATCTATCTTTAAATAGCCTTGTAATTCCTCCATTTGAAATTCGATTTGAACCAAAACCGGGGATTTCTTGGGTCATCAAATGATACGATACATAGGTACGATACAGTCAAAACAAGGTAGCAAGGTATCATAGTAAGAAAAGATACCTTGGAAATGATTAATCCATGGATTCTCTCTTTTTCCATCCGATTGGTTCTTGTTCGTTATAAGATACCGAAGATGTTTAGAAATCCTTTATTTTTGCAACCCGATCGCTCTTTTGACTTTAGAATTCTATTTCTCAATATACTGTTTCTTTTACACATTCGTCTCCGCACAGGGATATAATTAATAGAATAGTTAGGATTCAAAAAAAAAAAAGTGAAGAATCCACTTATTTATTAAAGTGATTTCATAACCTTTGCCCGCCCCAGGGACTAATATATTTCTAACGTATAATTAGATCGGGTAATTGGTAATTATTCGAATTAAGAACCGAAGCTCGTTGCTCTTTTTGTTTCCCTATAATTGGAGCTTTTTGGCTCTATCCATTTATTCACTCGATCCAACCATAATTTATTTTTTGTACCGCTCTAAGAATTAAAACTCTAACAAACTAAACAAATATTTTGTACCGATCCCGTAAGGGTTAAGTACTCTATCTTAAAGTTATTTATTTATGATATGAGTTATTCATTTATACGACATGCTGTTTTTTCCATTCGTTCCCTCTCAGGATCAGTCGGGGTCTTACAAACTCTACCAACGGTATGGACGAATCCGTTCCTTCATCCAAATGTGTAAAAGATTTTAGCCGCACTTAAAAGCCGAGTACTCTACCGTTGAGTTAGCAACCCAAAAATCGAATTATGGTGTGTAGATACGATCGAAAAAAAAAGAGAGATTGGATTGCACAACCCCATCAAAAACATTTTTTTATAGTAAATTATGAACATAAAAATGAACAGCTATAATGAAAATCTGCAAAATTCCCGGATAAGATAAATGAAATATATCCCAGAGAATTTAAGGAACCTATCGCTTACATGAAGTAAAGTAAAAAAAACTTATAGGGCGTGGATAAATAGATCTATTTATCCACGATCAATTATATTTTTTCAATACACTATTGTCAATATGAACGTTTAGAAATAAAATAATATTATTATTATAATATAAAATAATAAGAACTTGTGTTGGATTGGCATTTCATAGATAACCTACCTAGAGAATAAAAAAAGTGTAGATGTCGAAAAGAAAAAAATAATCAAGAAGAAAACCTCGGGTTTATTCAATATCCATAAAGATACCATAAGAAAGCTCGGCCCCTTTTTTTAGTGGA